CATATTTTTCGTGGTCTATATCATGCGAGTTATAGCAGTCCTAGGGAATTTGTTCGGTGTCTCGGAGTTGTAATCTTCCTATTAATGATTGTGACAGCTTTTACAGGATACGTACTACCTTGGGGTCAGATGAGCTTTTGGGGAGCTACAGTAATTACAAGCTTAGCTAGCGCCATACCTGTAGTAGGAGATACCATAGTGACTTGGCTTTGGGGTGGTTTCTCCGTGGACAATGCCACCTTAAATCGTTTTTTTAGTCTTCATCATTTACTCCCCTTTATTTTAGTAGGCGCCAGTCTTCTTCATCTGGCCGCATTGCATCAATATGGATCAAATAATCCATTGGGTGTACATTCAGAGATGGATAAAATCGCTTTTTACCCTTATTTTTATGTAAAGGATCTAGTAGGTTGGGTAGCTTTTGCTATCTTTTCTTCCATTTGGATTTTTTATGCTCCTAATGTTTTGGGGCATCCCGACAATTATATACCTGCTAATCCGATGTCCACCCCGCCTCATATTGTGCCGGAATGGTATTTCCTACCGATCCATGCCATTCTTCGTAGTATACCTGACAAAGCGGGAGGTGTAGCCGCAATAGCACCAGTTTTTATATGTCTGTTGGCTTTACCTTTTTTTAAAAATATGTATGTGCGTAGTTCAAGTTTTCGCCCTATTCACAAAGGAATATTTTGGTTGCTTTTGGCGGATTGCTTACTACTAGGTTGGATCGGATGTCAACCTGTGGAGGCTCCATTTGTTACTATTGGACAAATTTCTCCTTTTGTTTTCTTCTTGTTCTTTGCCATAACGCCCATTCCGGGACAAGTTGGAAGAGGAATTCCTAATTCTTACAAAGAACCGACTCCTAATAATAATAAACACTGATTCTTTTTTTTTATGTCCATCCCTTTGATTTGACAGGCAAAACCTGTCCATCTATAACTATAACGTTTTTGTTTTGGAATTCTTCTCCTATTAGCCCCAGAACGCTAAAAAGGTGGGGGAACAAGAATTGTCACGATAGGAACGATAAAAATGACTCTAAGGAACCAACGATTCTCTCTTCTTAAACAACCTATTCCCCTTTTGACGACTTTTTGTTTTGTACTTTTTCTAGGACCAAAAATAACGGCTCTAATAAAACTCCGCCATCCACTTATTTTTATCCTCTTAGTCCTTTGTCTCATAGTTTTGTTTCATATTTTATCTGGTCAAAATAAAAATAGCTTACGCCCTTTTCTTAAACTTCTATATATCCGCATCTGCTTTCTTTTTGCGCTAGATCCATATTTATTGCGAGTTCATATTGATTCTTTATTTTCTTTTTATGGGATCCCTTTATTATGAATTTTAAGGAAGATTCTCTCTTTCTAGGACCGCTAGAGAGCTCCGCCAATTCCGGCGTTGGTGGCTTCGAGAGCGGGCTTGAAGGGCAGCCCGAAGTCTTGCGCATGGAGCCGCCAGAGCAAAATGAGCTCTATGCAGCCGTTCAGCCTTATCTCCCCAAAGACACCTCAGGTCCCACGGAGGCCTGTAAGCCTCCAAGTGATTTCGTGCTTATGTTAGAGAAGAAGCTAACCTCCTTCTGTAAGAGGAAAACTATTCTCACCAAATTTGGTAACACGGATTTACCCAATGCGGACATACCGCCTTTGGCAAAAGAGTTCGCTAAGGAGCACTGGCCAGCTTGTAAATTCAACAAGGAGCATATGAGATTTTCCCAAGAAATGAAACATAATTTTTATACTATTACTTTAGATCGGTTCAGGTGTACTTTCTTCCAATTGAAAAAAAAACCGGAAGCAAAGGGGGAGTTTAGTCTGACTGCGCAATCAAACTTTAGAGTGGGAGGTGGGGGCACTAGGGAGGGCTTGCGACTTGAAACACAGAGCGCCCCCCCGGATGTACTCACGTAGGGCAGTGAGGAACCGGGTAACCAAATCACGATCGTTATGGTATGAAGTAGGAGAGAATTCCTCCGGAAGTGCTGGTTCGAATCCAGCTCGTGACAAAGCCTTGGTCATATAGATTTCTCGGCACCTCCATTTTCTCGTTAGATGGATGACTCCCCCATTTCATTGCTGGTAAATACGGAGTAGGATCCACTCTGGCACTGAACTTGTTTGTCTATTTATCTATACCAGCTCTTGTGCTGGTTGTTCAATACTCCCAGCAATCAATCTCGTTCAATCCACCAATCAACGGAACGTAGCGCGGTAGCTCTGCCATCTGAAGCGAAGGATAAGAAATCGGCCGAATGATTGATATAATATATTAGTTTATTCCACTGCAAGTCCTCTATCGAAACAGAACAAGTCTAATACTCCAGCCCCGGTCGGTGCCACAGGATTTTTTCCTCCTAACACAAAAGTTTTTCATCTTTGGTTTTCCACTTCCCTTGAGTTTGGCAGATGATAAGCGCCGAATCCCCCACTTCGATTTCTTCTATTCCCAGGGTCAAGGCAGCCTCTATTCCATGGATACATGCTTCATATTCTGTGGTATTGTTAGTTCCTTCAAAGTTGAATGGCAATGGGGGTGTGCGATTCATCAGGTGAAATCAGCAATGCCCCTACTCCGTACCCTTTTTGATTAGCCGCGCCATCAAAGTAAGTACAATTTCCATGCCCTCCTCTTCTGTGACAGCTATTTCCTCGTCTGGGAAGCAATCCTTAAACTCATCTTCCTCCCAATACCAACTCTGCGAACCATGCAGTGAAAGATGTAACTAGTGGACCCGTCAGAAACGGAACTATTGGAAGCTTTGGGGGCTTCCATAGAACAACTTCTTTTTCTAAAGGGCAAGAGCGTGACTCTGATTTTGGATGCGCTGAGTTATCTAAGCAATTCTTGATATTGTTATTCTAAATTCTTTTTTTTTCTTTCTTTTCGACCTTGTACCCGGGTACAAGGAACACTAACAGAATCTCTGTTCAAACAAAAACGACAAGCAAACCCGAAAACTAAAGGGTCACCTTCTCTAGCAAGCAAGTAGACTTTTCTCTGAGCCCCAGGGTAGCAAAGCTAGCTCTTCGTATCATTGGCATTGGGCAGGTGAACTTGGCTACACAACAACTCTTACTCTAGCAGAGGATCTAGTTCCACACCAATCTGCTTTTCTTATATAAGATAATATAATATATATACTTAGCGTACCTACAATCGCTTGCTTGATTGCCCTCTTGCTTTAAGATAATTACCTCCTAGTTTCACCTGCCCTTGTCATCCATTTCTCCCCCCGCATCCGGTTCTACCTGTCATATGATTGCTGGCCCCGTATCACGCAGGAGCGCTCTACTAGGTTTCACTCCGTTCCTCTCATTCCCACCGGTCCCGACAAGATCGAGAAGGTGAGCTCTTCGCCCAACCCAATACTTATCCTCCCCCTTTTATCGGGGACAATTAAGGTTGGTGGTTTATGTAAATTCCTTCCATTACTTCCCTTTGAAGATACGATTTCATGGTTCGGGATAAGTTCAGTCGATAAACCGATCGACCCGCCAGTTAATACGTATATAATATGGATTGGGATCCCTCTCTTCAATTCCGTTCAAAGGCGGTAGGGTGAATTGACGAACAGAGGGTGGAACTTGGACATTGACTTCATTGTCAGCTCAACACCCGGCACACAAAGATTTCTCTGCCTCCCTTAGCTGCCTAGCTAGCTTCTTTCAATCGCGTAGCTACCAGTCCTAGCAAAGACAAGACAGTGGGTCCAACCATGCCCATCTCTTTCTCTTTTGCTTTCGGTATTAAGGGAATTCTTTACCAGCTTGCTTGAGTGAATGAAGAGTATTGATTTCTTTGTGTCTTTCTTAGTGTCCTAAATCCAATTCACCTTCTCCTCCTCTTATCCGTACTTGTTTCTTATGCCCACCCGTCGACGATCATGAGAGCTTGAAGCCATTCTATCTCCGACCGCTTACTTTTCATTCGTACCCACCTCCTCGAGCCGCCCAGTAAATGCATTTCTCCTCCAATCGTTGAGCGGAGACGGACGAAAGCATTGGATGATCGGCCGGGGGGCAAAGGGCAGCTCATTTGTTCCTATCCCCATCCTTTTAAGGGATAAGCAGCAACCTACGCAGTGCACTGCTAATCAGTCATAGCTTGTGTTCGGAGCTATCTGCTGTCCATCGTTCCGAGCTAAGCAAAGCAGCTAAGCGATCAATCTCCCTCACTCAGCCCTACCTACCAAATCCGTCGAGGTTGCCATGCATTGCTATGCATCGTTGGGAAGGAGAAGAACGAAGCGAGCGAAGCTGTTCTGCATCCTCCGAGCAATCAAACAATCAGTTCAATCCTGCTTTCGCCCTTTTGTTAGCAGCTCGGTCTCAGAGGCTAATCCAAAAGGTCACTTTCATGGGGTCAAAGGGACCGTTTTTTGAGCTTGATTTTGAAGCGTAGTTTTCCACTCTATTTTCAACTATATATAGTTGAGCTGGAATAAAAACCTCGGTTAGGCTACTACGTTTTTTCTTTTTAGTTCTTCCACCGCCCGGTCCAGCTGTCTGAGGTCGATGGTGCATACGGTAAGCTCTTTCGGTATTCATCTCCAGAGCCCGGTCAGATGCTTCAATCCTTCATTCATATTCCGTCTTACTATATTGCGAGTTTACAGCTCGAATCTTTTACTAGTCTTCCCCTCACATGCGATAAATGGGCGGTCTCCCCTAGACCTTATTCCGTCCAAGCTAAGCTCTCATAGCATTCGTCTTTCTTCCTTCTCTGCTGCACGTCTGTACTCTTTCCCTCGCTTTATAGAGATCTTGGCTTTCTGGTTTTTTGTTTGGTCAGGGGGTGCTGTGGAGAAATCGTTTAGGAAACTAATAAGCGGAAATCAATACACATGAAAGGAGTTGTACACGACTTTGGTAAAACATTCACCTGTCGGTTGTACATCGACCTGTCGGGAAACTAGAAACTCTCCCCCAATCCGGGGCTCAATGTAGTTGAAATCTCTATCGGGCGAGGTCTCTCGAGCCTCGTGTTGATCGGGAACCTATCTTGCACCTTCGGAATAGACTGGACGCGGTAGATCCTCCGAACCTCCCTTTTATCGCAGCCCAACACGACTTTGACTTCATTATTTGTTTGAACTCCTTGCGTACCTGTTCAGCCGTGAACCACTTGGCTTCTGTGGCGAGAACATCTCCCACCCCACTCTGTAGAGAGAGCTTTTTCCCTCTTCTTCGGGCTCTCTTTAGTTTGGCCGGTCTTCGGTTAACACCGGCTGTCGATCAGGAATGAGGTCGTCGATCTCCAACTCAACCTCAGGTTCAGTCGCCTCATCCAAGATGGAGGGCTCTTTCAATCTCAGCTGATCAACATTGAAGACGGGGTGGCGGGCAGTTCTAGTTTGAACGCATTCTCCCTGACCTTCTCTTGCAGAGTGAATGGTCCCGCAATGGTTTAAGCTTGCGGTTGCCTTCCTTAGGCAACTTTAACCACAGTCGATCTCCCACCTGGAACTTATGAGCGGTTCCGTCTCGGTCGTGCCTTTGCTTCTGTTGCCTCTGCGTTTTCTCCAGAGTCTCAGCAACCTGCCCATGGTACCGCCGTTCTCCAGGAAACTAACGGCTCGCAGCTGTTCAGCCGCTTCTCTAGGAGATAGGAGATGTGCCGCTGACTGGGTTCAGGACACAACCATCGTCCGACCCGTCTGCTACCAAGTCCATGGGGCCTTTGGTTGGCCATTAGAAACAGATTAAGCACTTCTGCCGGTCGACGAATGCGTGCTCCGGTTGTAGCAGTGTTGAATGAACGGCAGGTTTGGAACCAGACCGGGTAACTTGAAATTAAAGGTGGTCCCGATCTTAGATTCTCAAGAACCGACGGTTCTATTGGTGACCCATTCAAAATAAGCTGGCCGCTTTGACTTTGATTAGCCAATCGAGTGCGGGGGGTGCTCCTCTTCATTTGTTCCCGTTAACGACCACAAAGCCCAACACTGCTCCTGCTCGCTACTTGCCCACTTGCCCTTTTTTACTACTTTGACTAGCGCCCGGCAAAGGAATTCTTTTTTCCCAAAGCCGACTTCCTTTATCGAGCTGTTGACGATAAAAGCGATGGTCCGGGCTGGGCTGTCTGAAATAAGCGGTCATTTTTGTCAGTCCTAATACCACGTGAAGCGCGTGATCACCCAGATTCCTAATGCCCGGAGGAGTTTTTTCCTATTCCTGCTAACTGACCGGCTTACTTGCTGGCTTCCTTCCTATTACCAGGCCTGCTTACTTGGTGTACCAGAAGTGGTTACGGTGACTTGCCTCTTTCCTTTTGCTTGTGTTGTGCCAGTTGAAGGGCTTGCTACTCCAACTCAAGTAAGATTAGATAAATAGATTAAATTAAGTAGAGGAGAATGATAGAGGGACAGAGGTAACAGGACGGAGGGTTGGGGAGTCAAGAAGGTAAGGTGACGGTAAAGGTCTTATCTTACAGAACCTTTTCCTACTGGCAGGCTTTCGATTGCGTGCTTTTCTTCGTTTGTGTCTGACCAGAGGAGTGGAGTTACCAGCGACGAGAGGGGAAGAGACAGAGACGGTTGCTAACCAGAGGGGCTAGTGACAAGTGACCTGAGTTCCAGTTTGCTTTCTATTATCAGCTGACTGGTAGGCACAATCGCTTGAGTCTAGTTCTTCAGCCAAGGAATTGCTTGCAATGACAATTTCTCTTTAGCAAGAAGACATCAGACCTCTTAGTTACCAAACCTTCGTACATAGACTAAAGGAGGAGAGGAAGCTTTAGAAAGTGACTCTTTGGACTAGTCTCATAGCCATCTATCTATATAGCATACCGCCATTCTGCTCCTTACCGTCCCTTGAGTGAGTTAGATAGCCCATTCCTTGCTGATTGACCAACTTCGGGGAGTTTCAAGGCTCACACTACAATAAGAGTCCGAGCGACTAGGAACAGGCTTGAATACAGAAAGATATTCGTACTCTTTGCGCTTCCTTACCAATTTGATTATCTTTTAAAAAACCCCAAAAAGTCTTAAATATCTGCGCCCCCCTCCCGAATGCTTTCTTTTACGTGAGGTTCTTTCGGAGCATAGTGGGCGTGAGCGTGCTTTCTGAGGTTCCTAACCTTCCCGTCATCCGGTGGGTGCCCTCGTGGTAGTACATAAAAAAGGTAGGGCTGTGCTCAACTAAGTGAGTGAAGTTCATACGTTATTAAGTTGCAATACACCGTGAGTTAGTCCTCGAAAGTTATTAGACGACTATGTTCTGACTCGACGCTACGAGCTTTTCAAAATTTGATTTGATTGAGCTTAAGAGCTCTCTTTCTCCTCGCTATAATATCCCCGCCCAGACAAACACATGGAAAAGAGACGCCTCGTGTGCTTTCCCCTTCTAGAGCCTTGAATTCTAGCCCCTTCGTCTTATTAAATGAAAACAAATGTGTGGCACTTCTTGGATCAGTTGGAACCGCTTACATTGTTGTTTACCTCGCTTACTGGGGATTGATTTCGAATAGGACCCAGGGCAGTCTCGCTTGTTGACTATTCCGATCCGAGCACGTGAGCTTTGACCCCCCCCCCCCCTTCCTTGACTATTCTATTTATGGTATGGTACGTCTTCCTATTCAATTAAGGAAAAAACGGTAGCTTGCATCTCGCTATTCTTCAGTGAAAAGGAAAAACCTAATTCTATCTTGCCCCTTGGATTCATGGGAAGTGGGGCCCCTTTTGGTTAATGAACGGAATCAAAGCCATTGTTTAGAGTAAAGAAAGGAAGGAAACTCAATCGAGGAAGCTGATACAGAACTTCAATCTTGCACATTGAAGGGGAGGCATCGGCCTGATATCGCCCATTTATTCGATCTTTCACCGGGGCAGCAGGAACAGCAAACGGAGAGATCGAGACTCAGTCCTGAACTCCAGAAGCGGACGGATGCCCGAGGAGTTCTACCGTTGACGACAGCAGCGGGAATGGATTTCAAATAGCAGCTGCTACCGCCCACCGAGAAGGCTAAAAAAGCTACATTTCCATTTATAACAAATATAACAAAAGCCATTGCCATTTAAGATCTTTTTCCACCAGGTCATAATACCCCCCTATACCCCTCTTTGAACTAAACAAAGAAAGACCTTTCGTTTGAGGAGAGAAGAGAAATGAAGGGAAGAGATGGGATTCATCAACAAAGGGATAGGGATAAGGAATCGCGGCGATAAACAGAGGAGGCAAGATAATAGATATGTAAAACCTTCCCCTTCCACCAACAGGGCATTCTAACAGCCTACTCGTGCAAACAGTCAATTGCCCATCATTTGCACTGGGAATGGAAATGAAAAAGGAATTTATAGATCTAGAGTCAGATGAATATGCAACAGTCTCTTTCCTCCCTCAAAGCCTAGTTGTCCACTAGAAGCAGCCAACTATGGGCTATAGGCTATTTGGCTTTCTTACTTACATTCAATGGCATTTTATTCTTTTTTGCTTTGCCTAATCAGTGAAATCCGGTTGCCCAATTCCCCCCCTCGCAGCTTGCAGAAAAATAATGTATATATATAAAGCCTTAAAAGAAAGCATACTCTCACGCACGAAGAAATAGCGTAAAGTAGAAGAATAGCTAAGAGAGAACCTGCCCGCAGTAAATGGGCGTCCCAAAAAATGCTTTTTTGGCCAGAAAAGGCCTACGAAAGGGAAGTTAAAAATCAATCGTAAAAAAGGCCGGAAACGAGAACCGGAACCACGAGATTGCAAAAAACCCGCAAATGGCGGCAACACACAGGGAACTTCTCAAGTCCCCAGAAAGGGGAATCAGAAATGCACTCGTGCAAAAGAGAAACAAGCCCGGACTACAATGGTGGCAGCTGACACAGATGAGCAGTGCCATGCCATAAACAAAGGAATAAACGGAGGAGACCTTTCCGCCATAGCTTACGCCATCATTCCATGCTTAACTATCTCCTGCGGGGTGGGGAAACATACCCGATGTAATCAACCAATTTTGAAACATAGAAGGCGTAGAACACATAGCGAATGCGGTGCAGGCGGAAAAACAGATATATTACATAGGGTAGAGGCGGCCAAAGGGATAGCTGTTGATAGGGGGGACCAGATAACTTATGTATGAGCCGCAGGAGAAATCCGCGAGGGCCATTGCTGTTTGGATTGAAGTGAACAAGGCGGATCTAATGTGTGTCCACCTTTATTTTTTTTTGAGAAAGGGATTTAATTGATCACCAACCATTGGATAAGAGAAAAAAGAGGGATGGTTGACTTCGCACAACCGGCACAGGGTATTCATTGCTGCTGGCCTCGACCGGTCCACTAGAACGGTTGGAGCAACTGGAGCTCCTATTATCCCTAGAAGCTGCTGTTGGTTGTTGGCTAGGCTCGATTTGCACCACCGGGCTTACCCATTTTTTTAGTGGATCATGCCTCCGTACTTTTTTGGATTTAAGCCTCCCATTTCTCTTCGATTTCTTGAACGGATGGGACTTTTCTCTCTCCAACTGGACTAGAATAAAGGAGGGTCGGCCCGGCCTGTGATCGTAGCCCGATAGCTATTCCTGCCCCAACTTAACCAATGGGGTCCGGTAGTTAGGGGTAAGAATGAACAGAAGGCGACTAACCAATCTCTCTTTGAAACCAGATGCCCGGAGATGTTTGATTCGTAGGGCTAGGAGATCGGTGAAGAGGGCCAGACAACCAAGCAAAAAGTTCTTCCATTACGGCGACTCCGAAATATTGCACTACCACCTTCTCCATCCATTACTGGAGACGAAAGCAGCTATCCCTAATGCCTTGCCCCTCTACCTCCAGTCGGGAGCTAAACCGGGGGAATGAGATAGATTGAATGACCCGGCAGGCAATAGTAGATTCAACCTTTATCAGCGATGGTCTGTCTCAAAAGCGGGATATGCAAGCACGGGATTCCCTACTTCCGGATAGAGAGGAATTGAACTCATTCCATCCCCAACATAGATTTCTGTTCCGCCGACTTCACGGCTCATTTACTATCTATTAAAATAGAATTCCCGGCTTAAGACAAGACGATGAGTCAGGGAAGGCTGGACGAGAAGAAGACTATCAAGTAGAAGATATTTTTATATCTATTAATCGGGGAATCGAAAAAAGTCTGTTGAAATAGCAGATGATTAGTTTGCTAAAACGTTCCTAAAAATGCTAATAATAAAAACTAAGAAAAAAAAATGTATTCCAGATAGGGTTAATTAAAAAAAGCCCTAAATAGAATAGGGCTAAAAGCGCCTGCCTATCGACCCTTACAAGAGAGCTTCGCCTTACCTGATCCTGATATTGGAGAGTTTCCAGTAGAGCGGGAAGGCTTAGCTCAAAGACTTGAAAGAGCTTGTTGGAGGAAATTGATCAAAGTCAAGGCTTGATAAGTAAAGGAGTGATACAGAGAAGGCTACTGCGACAGATGGTTTACTAATGCTCCTACCGTTACAGATAGAAATTCGCTAACAGGCGATTGCCTGCCCATGCTATAGCCATGCTACCTTCACTTCCTATAAGCTGGCTAACTAAGGCCTACGGACTTATTACCGGTATACGAATACTTAAGGACAGGAGACAGAAGGCAGAAGAGGGAAAGTAGCTCTATTTACAATAAAAAAAAGAAATCAATTTAGGCACAGCCTTTGTCCACAGTTACAGAAGTCTTTGCCGCAGATGACCGCTTTGACATATTAGCCCGGATTGCGCTTTCAAATCAATAGTTCACGTAGTACCTCCCTTTTTTTTGTTTGAACAAGCCTTGTTACTAAAGAAAACCACGTCCAGCGTGGAGATAAAGATTTAAATATGGTGCAATGAAATCATGTTCATCATGGCACAAACCGTTTGCCAAAGAAAGAGAGGGAACTCCATGAAAGTCTTGCATCTCACGTGGAAAGAAACGATGCTGCCAAAGCTTGCTGCAAATGAGGCAGCTGCGAAGGGCGCAAAGCTCGCTCTTACGAAGGAGAAAGAAAAGAACCGCCGTTGTTACCGGAGCTGCTAATGACGAATCCATGCTCTTTCGACCTCCAACCACCATGATGATGCAGCTGTCACCTCTTTATGGTGTGCCGAGCTACACGGATGAACATGCCAATCCCAGGAACTTCACAGTGGAAAAACTGCTACACGCCCTTAAGTACCTCCGCTGCCGCAACTTGTCTGCCGAAGAGGAGGTTTTTATCCGTCATCAGCATGACTGTGAAATGATGAGGCTCGAGAGACCTTGGGCTCGGTTAAGGCTAATGCTCATGGTGGATTTTCCCATCAGATACAACCATAGCAGGGCTTATGGCAGGGACTGCTGCTGTTATGTGATTGCAGCACCCGAGAAAGCCCCACGGTCTGACATTTCACCACAAGGACCAATGTCACTCATGCGGTCTATTTTCGATCATGATAGAAATGGGAGAGTGATGCTTTTAGTTTAATCTCTACTACTGTGCCATCCACTTTGGCTTCCGAAACATCACCAATCCTGATACCGAACAAGGCTCCCATCACCCTCTTCCTGCAGCAAAGGTTCTTTGCTTGACAGCTTTGACGTCCCCGACCCCCTTCCCTCGCGGGTTTGGCTATGCTCTATAACAGGCTTCTCGGAGAAAGAATGTAGCCGGCTTTGAAGCCCCCATGGCATGATGTTTTAAGATCGGTCCTAGCATTGTTTGCTAAGCATGGTGTTAGCATGGCGTTCCAAGACCAAACCTGATGTGTTCTCTTCAAAAAAAAAAGAAGAATAAAAGCAAGGTAATGCTAACTCTTGGAGCATGCCCCGCTCTTCCTTGGTTGCGACTTTGGCATCTGGCGCTGTTGCTGGTATCCACCGCTTCTTTGGTTTCCAGCGCCACTCCCGTGCAGGTTGTCGCCTTTCTTGACAGATTTCCCTTTTTTATTCTTATGTCATTTTCCTCTTTCCTTCTTACCTGAACCTGAAGACGATAACATGGCCTGGTCTCGTGATGACGGCCCCACGTCACTTCGTAGCCGAATCCCTCTCATTCTCAGCAGATTCTCCTCATTCTACTACATATTGAAAACGAGCGACAGGGATGCTGGAACGTCACGTGCTTGAATTGAAGCAAAGCACGCACATTGTCGTGTTCAGGCCTGACTCCGTTGAGGATGATGCGTACCCTCTTGGCCTATGAATACTTGCTTTCTCCGTCCAGCTGCTCACACTGAAAGCACAGCTCCTTTACTCCCCCGAAGTATGCTGCGATTGACCTGACATATTGCTTCCTCCTCTTCCTAGCCGCTTCTCTAACTAATAGCGACAGCTTCGTTATCAATCGCCTGATTGAACAAGATTGCCAGCGCATTCCATGCCTGACTCGGCGATTTCGCGTCCTTGATATGACCGATCATCTTCTTCGTCACGGTCATCTTTACTTTAGGACGTAGTTGGCTCTCTCAGCCTTCTGGTTCCACACGCTAGTCTCAAATCTGGCTTTCTGGGTGAGACTGTTTATGTGCCACCCGTGACTTCCCCACAAATCATGCACCTTCAGATACGACGTTGTGCATGTCGACCAATACGAATACTTGGTCGAGTTCAGCTTTTCGCCAACCAGGTTATTTACACATCTGCCATGGCTCTCAACCGGCTACTAAGCACTCTTGGAAAGAACAAGACTCGTCCTTCGACAGTCCTTCGTACTTCCGTTCTGACTAAAAGCCCCGATCTGGGCGTTACTTTGTTGACGTCACTTCACGCTCCCGGCACTGTCACAACAGCACTCCTTGCTGAAGTAGCTCTAGTATATGGTCAGATGAATGAACCACCGGGAGCTCGTTTGAGAGTTGGTTTGACTGCCTTGCTTTCGACCCCATGCCCTACATCATTAATGGTGCTAAATCACTTCCTTGCCTTACCCAGCGTCGAAGGAAAGTTCCTGAACCGAGCTCACTGCCTTCATTAAGGAAAGGGGTAATCCGGTTGCTTGAAGCTCTCTTCCCGTGTCGATGAAGGGCTATTCCCACTACGCGCTAACTAGAAAAGGAGGAAATGAAAGAGAGTGAGGGCTGATTCTATAGCAGCTCCCTCTGGGCATTCAAGAAGCCCTTCTTTCCCAAGCGATTCTCTTGTGTGCCTTTAACTATTGAAAGGACAGGATCACTATGACCTCTGGCTCAAGGACTGGCCTTCTCTTCTTTTAATGCCTACAGAGAGGCCTGCTAGAGCCCTTTTAAGGCATGGATTCCTAAAGGCTCTAAGGCCTATTACTTGACTGAAAGAGTACTCATATTATGGGGGCCTCCCCCAGACCCCCTATCTCGCTTTTTCATTTCCGTTGTCCCTCAACAAATAACATAAGTGCAGTGAAGTAGCGCTTCATCCCAGGCGACACCTCCGCCCGCCTATGACAGAGAGGCCCTTCTCCCCTTTGAAATGCGGAAGCTCGCTTATTCAGACAACTACTTTAGAAAAGGATGAACGGGTCATTCGTCGCGGGCCTTTCCTGTTGACAGTTGGAAGGCGGGTGAGTTGATTGGCAAGCCAGCTAACGGGGCCACGAAGGGCCCAACAGATTGAGGGCTCGAAATTTTATACTTAACACAGTGAGTTCGAAGTCCTCATTCACCACCAACATGCTTCAATCCAATCTCGGGGGCAGAACCCGATCATCGAGAGAGCATGAAACTTGCTGGCGACATCGGTGTCGGCGGAGTGTTTCGCAAACCTCCCAGCCTCACCCTAGCCCTAGATAAATTTTTATCTGTGGACAGGAACTTTTATTTAATTGCTAGTATTGTTTATTCTTTTTTGGGTTTTTATTTGTGTGCAGGCGTGGAGCACACAATAAAATCACGGCAGGCTTATTCGTATAATAAGCGTTTTAACGTACCCATTAGAATAACTCACAGCTGGAGGGGAAATAGTCTCGAGGTGCAATATCCTCCAGTGGAGTGTCGTCGGTGTAAAGAGAAAGATGGCACCGTCGACCTTCAGTCTCGTCAAGGGGCTAAAAGCCCCCCTATCCCCCAATCGCCCCCTCTTTTTAGTTAAAAAAGGTTGCGGATTTTTCTTCTTGATTTTTTTCCGGTATGCCGCTCCGCGAGCAAGGAGCGAAAGAACCAAGTGGGCTGTGTTGATGTCAGAATTTGCACCTATTTGTATCTATTTAGTGATCAGTCTGCTAGTTTCTTTGATCCCACTCGGTGTTCCTTTTCCATTTGCTTCCAATAGTTCAACCTATCCAGAAAAATTGTCGGCCTACGAATGTGGTTTCGATCCTTTCGGTGATGCCAGAAGTCGTTTCGATATACGATTTTATCTTGTTTCAATTTTATTTATTATCCTTGATCCGGAAGTAACCTTTTCCTTTCCTTGGGCAGTACCTCTCAACAAGATTGATCTGTTTGGATCTTGGTCCATGATGGCCTTTTTATTGATTTTGACGATTGGATCTCTCTATGAATGGAAAAGGGGTGCTTCGGATCGGGAGTAATCACTAGTGATAGGGCTAAAATCGGGGGGAAGGACAAAGGAAAGAGCGATGCCTACATTAAATCAATTGATTCGTCATGGTAGAGAAGAAAAACGGCGCACGGACCGTACTCGAGCTTCGGATCAATGTCCCCAGAAGCAAGGAGTACGCCCGCGTGTTTCAACGAGAACACCGAAAAAACCTAATTCAGCTCCACGTAAGATAGCCAAAGTACGGTTGAGCAATCGACATGATATATTTGCTCACATTCCGGGCGAAGGTCATAATTCGCAGGAACATTCTATGGTGTTAATAAGAGGAGGTAGAGTGAAAGATTTGCCAGGTGTGAAATCCCATTGTATTCGAGGAGTCAAAGATTTGCTGGGAATTCCGGATCGAAGAAGAGGCAGATCAAAATATGGTGCGGAAAAACCCAAATCGATATGAATGGAAGATGCCTCTGGAACTTGTTTTTCAATGATAATTTTCATTTTTAAAAATTTTTGGAGTCTTCGACAGTCTTGAGAGCGAGGTTTGGAACCCTACTTTCACTCTTTTCTAGAGAGAAAAAGAAATAGGGGATACCCTTGACGCCGTTCTGGCGC